GTCCATGTAGCTTACAGAAAGCATGACACTGAAGATGTCAAGACGGCTGCTATCCGCACCCACGGACAAAAGACTTAGTCCTAACCTTACTGTTAGTTGTTGCTAGGTATATACATGCGAGTATCCGCGTTCCAGTGTAGATGCCCTGGGCACCCTAATATAGGTAGATAGGAGCGGGTATCAGGCTCACCTTACTGTAGCCCAAGACGCCTTGCAATTGCCACGCCCCCACGGGTTTACAGCAGTAGTTAACATTAAGCAATGAGTGCAAACTTGACTTAGCCATAGCAATTTAGGGTTGGTAAATCCTGTGCCAGCCACCGCGGTCATACAGGAGACCCAAGTTAACATTATAACGGCGTAAAGTGTGGTCACATGTTATCCAAGCAGCTAAGATTAAAAAGCAACTGAGCTGTCATAAGCCCAAGATGCTCATAAGGCCTCCCCCTGAAGAAGATCTTAGACCAACGATTAATTGAAATCCACGAAAGCCAGGGCCCAAACTGGGATTAGATACCCCACTATGCCTGGCCCTAAATCTTGATGCTTTATGCTACCTAAGCATCCGCCCGAGAACTACGAGCACAAACGCTTAAAACTCTAAGGACTTGGCGGTGTCCCAAACCCACCTAGAGGAGCCTGTTCTGTAATCGACGATCCACGATATTACCTGACCATTCCTCGCCCGTTCAGCCTATATACCGCCGTCGCCAGCCCACCTCCCCTGAAAGATCAACAGTGAGCGCAATAGCCCCACCACGCTAATAAGACAGGTCAAGGTATAGCCCATGGAATGGAAGCAATGGGCTACATTTTCTAGTCTAGAACATTACGGCAAAGGGATTTGAAACAGTCCCTGGAAGGAGGATTTAGCAGTAAAGTGGGACAATCGAGCCCTCTTTAAGCCGGCCCTGGGACACGTACATACCGCCCGTCACCCTCCTCAAAAGCGCCCAACCTACCATAACTTAATAAGCTATTCAGCTAAAGATGAGGCAAGTCGTAACAAGGTAAGTGTACCGGAAGGTGCACTTAGAACACCAAGACGTAGCTTTAATCAAAGCATTCAGCTTACGCCTGAAAGATATCTGCTTACACCAGATCGTCTTGATGCCAGACTCTAGCCCAATCGACATTGACCTGGAATAACAAAGCTACTCATTACACCCAACTAAAGCATTCACTAGTCTTAGTATAGGCGATAGAAAAGACACCATCGGAGCGATAGAGATCACGTACCGTAAGGGAAAGATGAAATAATAATGAAATAAACCAAGCTATAAACAGCAAAGATCAACCCTTGTACCTTTTGCATCATGGTCTAGCAAGAAAAACCAAGCAAAATGAATTTTAGTTTGCCACCCCGAAACCCAAGCGAGCTACTTACGAGCAGCTATTGTTGAGCGAACCCGTCTCTGTAGCAAAAGAGTGGGATGACTTGTTAGTAGAGGTGAAAAGCCAATCGAGCTGGGTGATAGCTGGTTGCCTGTGAAACGAATCTTAGTTCACTCTTAATTCTCCTCCAAGGAACATCATAAACCCTAATGAAGCGAATTAAGGGCTATTTAAAGGGGGTACAGCTCCTTTAAAAAAGAATACAATCTCTACGAGCGGATAAATCACCTTCATTCAAACCTACTGTGGGCCCTCAAGCAGCCATCAACAAAGAGTGCGTTAAAGCTCTTCCACCCAAAAATATATGAACCTTATGACTCCCTCCCCATTAACAGGCTAACCTATATCAATAGGAGAATTAATGCTAGAATGAGTAACCTGGGATTCCCCCCTCTACGACGCAAGCTTACATCAGTACATTATTAACAAATACCCAATATACGACAAATCCAACAAGCACAGTATAAATCAACTTGTTAACCCGACAGAGGAGCGTCCATTAAGAAAGATTAAAACCTGTAAAAGGAACTAGGCAAAACATCAAGGCCCGACTGTTTACCAAAAACATAGCCTTCAGCAAACCATAAACAAGTATTGAAGGTGATGCCTGCCCGGTGACTTAGTGTTAAACGGCCGCGGTATCCTAACCGTGCAAAGGTAGCGCAATCAATTGTCCCATAAATCGGGACCTGTATGAATGGCTAAACGAGGTCTTAACTGTCTCTTACAGGCGATCGGTGAAATTGATCTCCCTGTGCAAAAGCAGGGATAACTCCACAAGACGAGAAGACCCTGTGGAACTTCAAAATCAGCGGCCACCCTACATTACATTCACTCCCACAGGGTTCACACCTATTAGGCCACTGGCCCGCATTTTTCGGTTGGGGCGACCTTGGAGAAAAACAAATCCTCCAAATATTGGACCATCCCTCCAGACTAAGAGCAACTACTCAACGTGCGAATAGCAACCAGATCCAATATAATTGATCAATGGACCAAGCTACCCCAGGGATAACAGCGCAATCTCCTCCGAGAGTCCATATCGACGGGGAGGTTTACGACCTCGATGTTGGATCAGGACATCCTAGTGGTGCAGCCGCTACTAAGGGCTCGTTTGTTCAACGATTAACAGTCCTACGTGATCTGAGTTCAGACCGGAGCAATCCAGGTCGGTTTCTATCTGTGATGAGCTCTTCCCAGTACGAAAGGATAGGAAAAGCAAGGCCAATACCACAAGCAAGCCTTCGCCTTAAGTGATGAAACCAACTAAATTACGAAAGGCTCTCACATCACATTACGTCCTAGAAAAGGACCAGCTAGCGTGGCAGAGCTCGGCAAATGCAAAAGGCTTAAGTCCTTTAACTCAGAGGTTCAAATCCTCTCCCTAGCTTCATCTTAACAGCCCCATGACTAACGCCTCCCTACTAGTCAACCTTGTTATAGCCCTTTCCTATGCCCTCCCGATCCTCATTGCAGTAGCCTTCCTCACACTAGTAGAACGTAAGATCCTAAGCTACATGCAAGGACGCAAGGGCCCTAATATCGTTGGCCCATTCGGCCTTCTACAACCTCTAGCAGACGGAGTGAAACTGTTCATTAAAGAACCAATCCGCCCCTCTACATCCTCCCCCATCCTATTCCTTATAACCCCCATCCTAGCCCTACTCCTTGCTATCTCAATCTGAACCCCCCTACCCTTGCCATTCTCCCTTGCAGACCTTAACCTAGGACTACTCTTCCTCCTGGCCATATCAAGTCTAGCGGTCTATTCCATCCTATGATCAGGATGGGCCTCTAACTCAAAATATGCCCTAATCGGGGCCCTACGAGCAGTAGCCCAAACTATCTCTTACGAAGTAACTTTAGCAGTAATCCTACTATCCGTTGTTCTACTAAGCGGCAACTACACCCTTAGCACTCTCGCAGTCACCCAGGAACCACTATACCTCGTATTTTCCTGCTGGCCCCTCACTATAATATGGTACGTCTCCACACTTGCTGAAACAAACCGTGCCCCATTCGACCTGACAGAAGGAGAGTCAGAACTTGTCTCTGGCTTCAATGTCGAGTATGCAGCAGGGCCATTTGCCCTCTTCTTCCTAGCTGAATATGCCAATATTATACTCATGAACATACTAACCGCCATTCTCTTTTTTAACCCAAGCCTTTTCAACCCACCTCAAGAGCTGTATCCCGTAATCCTGGCCACAAAGGTCCTACTACTATCAGCAGGTTTCCTATGAATCCGAGCCTCCTACCCCCGATTCCGATACGACCAACTAATGCATCTTTTATGAAAAAACTTTCTCCCACTCACACTAGCACTATGTCTGTGACATATTAGTCTGCCTATCTGCTATGCAGGCCTCCCACCCTACCTAAGGCCCTGCCGGAAATGTGCCTGAACATCAAGGGTCACTATGATAAAGTGAACATAGAGGTGTACCAATCCTCTCATTTCCTTGTTAGAAAAGCGGGAATTGAACCCGCACTAGAGAGATCAAAACCCTCTATACTTCCTTTATATTATTTTCTAGTAGGGTCAGCTAAATAAGCTATCGGGCCCATACCCCGAAAATGATGGTCTAACCCCTTCCCCTACTAATGAACCCCCAAGCAAAACTGATCTTTGCCCTTAGCCTAACCCTAGGCACAACCCTCACAATCTCAAGCAATCATTGAATTTTGGCCTGAACCGGGCTTGAAATCAACACCCTAGCCATTCTCCCACTAATCTCAAAATCTCACCACCCCCGTGCCATTGAAGCTGCAACTAAGTACTTCTTAGTTCAAGCAGCCGCCTCCGCCCTAGTCCTATTCTCTAGCATAACCAATGCCTGACACACTGGCCAATGAGACATCACCCAACTATCACACCCAACTTCATGTTTAATCTTAACTGTAGCCCTCGCAATAAAACTGGGCCTAGTCCCATTCCACTTCTGATTCCCAGAAGTCCTCCAAGGCTCCTCTCTAATTGTAGGCCTCCTCCTATCTACCCTCATAAAATTCCCGCCAATTACCCTACTGTACCTGACCTCTCCATCACTAAAACCTACCGTCCTAACAGCTATAGCCATTCTCTCCGCAGCCCTAGGAGGGTGAATAGGACTAAACCAAACACAAACTCGAAAAATCCTGGCCTTCTCCTCTATCTCCCACCTTGGCTGAATAGCCATCATTATCACTTACAGCCCTAAACTTGCTTTACTAAATTTCTACCTATACACATTAATAACCGCAGCCGTATTCCTCTCCTTAAACTCAATCAAAGCCCTAAAACTATCTACCCTAATAACAACATGAACAAAAGCCCCTTCTCTCAACGCAGTCCTTTTACTTACACTGCTCTCCCTAGCTGGTCTTCCCCCTCTAACAGGTTTCCTCCCAAAATGACTCATTATTCAGGAACTAACCAAACAAGAGATGGCCCTAGCAGCAACAATCATCGCCCTCCTTTCCCTTCTAGGACTGTTTTTCTACCTCCGCCTTGCATACTGCGCAACAATCACCCTCCCACCACACACTACTAATCACATAAAACAATGGCATAACAGCAAACCAACTAACACTATAGTAGCCGTCTTAACTACTATGTCTCTCATACTTCTCCCCATCTCCCCTATCATCCTTGCTGTCGTGTAAGGCGTAAGAAACTTAGGATTACCTAAACCGAAGGCCTTCAAAGCCTTAAACAAGAGTTAAACTCTCTTAGTTTCTGTTAAGACCCGCAGGACTCTAGCCCGCATCTCCCAAATGCAACTCAGGTGCTTTAATTAAGCTAGGGCCTTAGCATCCTAACTAGGCAGATGGGCTTCGATCCCATGATACAATAGTTAACAGCTATATGCCACAACCACCTGGCCTCTGCCTACAGACTCCGGCACACGATTAATATGCATCAATGAGCTTGCAACTCACCATGAACTTCACTACAGAGTCGATAAGAAGAGGAATTAAACCTCTGTAAAAAGGACTACAGCCTAACGCTTGAACACTCAGCCATCTTACCTATGACATTCATTAACCGATGATTATTCTCCACCAACCACAAAGACATCGGCACCCTATACCTAATTTTCGGCGCATGAGCCGGAATAGTAGGAACTGCCTTAAGCCTCCTCATTCGAGCAGAACTCGGCCAACCCGGTGCTCTTCTAGGAGACGACCAAGTCTACAACGTGATCGTCACAGCCCATGCCTTCGTAATAATTTTCTTTATAGTTATACCCATTATGATTGGTGGCTTTGGAAACTGACTAGTCCCCCTAATAATCGGAGCCCCTGACATAGCATTCCCCCGAATAAACAACATGAGCTTTTGGCTCCTTCCCCCATCCTTCCTTCTTCTTCTAGCCTCCTCTACCGTAGAAGCAGGTGTAGGCACAGGATGAACCGTCTACCCCCCACTGGCCGGAAACCTAGCCCACGCCGGTGCCTCAGTAGACCTAGCCATCTTCTCTCTCCACCTTGCAGGCATCTCCTCAATCCTAGGGGCTATCAACTTCATCACGACAGCAATCAACATAAAACCTCCCGCACTCTCACAATACCAAACTCCCCTATTTGTCTGATCCGTACTGATCACTGCAGTTCTTCTCCTCCTCTCCCTGCCTGTTCTAGCCGCAGGAATCACTATACTACTAACAGATCGCAACCTCAACACCACTTTCTTTGACCCTGCTGGTGGAGGAGACCCAGTGCTATACCAACATCTTTTCTGATTCTTCGGCCATCCAGAAGTCTACATCCTGATTCTACCAGGATTTGGGATTATCTCCCATGTCGTAGCCTACTACGCAGGAAAAAAAGAACCATTTGGCTATATAGGAATAGTATGAGCAATACTCTCAATCGGCTTCCTCGGCTTTATTGTTTGAGCACACCACATATTTACAGTAGGAATAGACGTTGATACCCGAGCATACTTCACATCCGCAACCATAATCATTGCTATCCCAACCGGCATCAAGGTATTCAGCTGATTAGCTACACTGCACGGCGGAACAATTAAATGAGACCCCCCAATACTATGAGCCCTAGGCTTCATCTTCCTATTCACAGTCGGAGGACTAACAGGAATCGTACTAGCAAATTCTTCACTAGACATTGCCCTACACGACACTTACTACGTAGTAGCCCACTTCCACTACGTTCTATCAATAGGTGCAGTGTTTGCGATCCTAGCAGGCTTCACACACTGATTCCCGCTATTCACAGGGTACACCCTTCACCCCACATGAGCCAAAACCCACTTCGGAGTAATGTTCGTAGGGGTCAATCTAACCTTCTTTCCCCAACATTTCCTAGGCCTAGCAGGAATACCACGACGGTACTCTGACTACCCAGACGCCTATACACTATGAAATACCATCTCCTCAATCGGCTCCCTAATCTCCATAACAGCTGTAATCATACTGGTCTTTATCATCTGAGAGGCCTTTGCGTCAAAACGTAAAGCCCTTCAACCAGAACTAACAAGCACCAACATCGAATGAATCCACGGCTGCCCACCTCCTTTCCACACCTTCGAAGAGCCAGCCTTTGTCCAAGTTCAAGAAAGGAAGGAGTCGAACCCTCATATGTTGGTTTCAAGCCAACCGCATATAAACCACTTATGCTTCTTTCTCCATAAAGAGACGTTAGTAAAACAATAACATAGCCTTGTCAAGGCTAAATTACTGGTGGAAACCCAGTACATCTCAACACAACTATGGCCAACCACTCACAATTTGGATTCCAAGATGCTTCATCCCCCATCATAGAGGAACTTATACAGTTCCATGACCATGCCCTAATAGTTGCCCTAGCTATCTGCAGCTTAGTCCTCTACCTTTTAGCCCACATACTCTCGGAAAAACTATCCTCAAGCACAGTCAACGCACAAGAAATCGAACTTGTCTGAACAATCCTGCCAGCTATAGTACTTGTTATATTAGCTCTTCCCTCCCTCCGAATTCTCTATATAATAGACGAAATCAACGAACCAGATCTTACCCTAAAAGCCATCGGCCACCAATGATACTGGACCTACGAATACACAGACTTAAAAGACCTCACATTTGATTCTTACATAACACCCACAACAGACCTACCCCTAGGGCACTTCCGCCTACTAGAGGTTGACCATCGCGTCATCGTGCCAACTAACTCCACTATCCGAGTCATCGTTACTGCAGATGACGTCCTGCACTCCTGAGCTGTCCCAAGCCTAGGTGTAAAAACTGACGCAATCCCAGGACGCCTCAATCAAACTTCTTTCCTCACCCCACGGCCTGGTATCTATTACGGCCAATGCTCAGAAATCTGCGGAGCCAACCACAGCTTTATGCCTATCGTAGTCGAAGCTGTTCCCCTCGCCAACTTCGAGAACTGATCCTCCCTATCATCCTCCTAATCATTAAGAAGCTATGAATCAGCACTAGCCTTTTAAGCTAGAGAAAGAGGGAGGTCCCTCCTTAATGAAATGCCTCAACTTAACCCTAGCCCTTGATTTTTTATCATGCTTACTTCATGACTCACCTTTTCCCTGATCATCCAACCTAAACTTCTCTCCTTTGTCACCACAAATCCCCCCTCTGACAAAACACCCACAACTCACAGCACTACCCCCTGAACCTGACCATGAACCTAAGCTTCTTCGATCAATTCTCAAGCCCATCTCTCCTAGGAATCCCCTTAGTCCTAATTGCAATAACATTTCCAGCCCTTCTACTCCCCTCCCCCAACAACCGATGAATTACTAGCCGCCTCTCAACTCTCCAACTGTGATTTATTAACCTCATTACAAAACAATTAATAATGCCCCTAGATAAAAAAGGACACAAGTGAGCCCTAATCCTAACATCACTAATAATCTTCCTGCTCCTAATTAATCTTCTAGGCCTTCTACCATATACATTTACCCCAACAACCCAACTATCTATAAACCTAGCTTTAGCCTTCCCCCTCTGACTTGCTACTCTCCTCACAGGCCTACGAAACCAACCCTCCGCCTCTCTAGGCCACCTCCTGCCAGAAGGCACTCCCACCCCCCTGATCCCAGCCCTTATCTTAATCGAAACAACAAGCCTCCTCATCCGACCTATTGCTCTAGGCGTCCGCCTGACAGCCAATCTTACAGCAGGCCACCTCCTCATTCAACTTATCTCTACCGCCACAACGGTTCTATTCTCCACAATGCCCGCAATCTCCCTTCTAACTCTCCTGATCCTATTCCTACTAACCATCCTAGAAGTAGCAGTAGCCATGATTCAAGCCTACGTCTTTGTTCTGCTTCTAAGCCTCTACCTACAAGAAAATATCTAGCCTAATGACCCACCAAGCACATTCTTACCATATAGTAGACCCCAGCCCATGACCTATTTTCGGAGCCGCCGCCGCCCTCCTTACTACCTCAGGCCTAACCATATGATTCCACTACAACTCTCCCTACCTCCTAATCATTGGAGTCACCACCACCATCCTCGTTATATACCAATGATGACGAGACATTGTACGAGAAAGCACATTCCAAGGTCACCACACCCCAACTGTCCAAAAAGGCCTACGCTACGGCATAGTCTTATTTATCATCTCAGAAGCCTTCTTCTTTCTAGGCTTTTTCTGAGCCTTCTTCCACTCAAGCCTCGCTCCTACCCCAGAACTAGGGGGCCAATGACCTCCTGTAGGGATTACACCCCTAAATCCAATAGAAGTTCCCCTCCTAAATACCGCCATTCTCCTAGCTTCAGGAGTCACCGTTACATGAGCCCATCACAGCATCACAGAAGCCAACCGAAAACAAGCAATCCAAGCCCTCTCCCTAACCGTCCTCCTAGGCCTCTACTTCACCGCCCTCCAAGCTATAGAATATTACGAAGCCCCCTTCTCCATTGCGGACGGAGTTTACGGCTCCACATTCTTCGTCGCTACAGGTTTCCATGGCCTACATGTCATCATTGGCTCAACCTTCCTATTAGTCTGCCTTCTACGATTAATTAAATTCCACTTCACATCAAACCATCACTTCGGATTTGAGGCAGCCGCCTGATACTGACACTTCGTAGACGTCGTATGGCTATTCCTCTACATCTCTATCTACTGATGAGGATCTTACTCTTCTAGTATACTTATTACAATCGACTTCCAATCCTTAGAATCTGGTTTAACCCCAGAGAAGAGTAATGAACATGATCCTATTCATAATCCTCCTCTCCCTCAGCCTGAGCCTCGCACTAACCACTCTAAACTTCTGACTAGCCCAAACCAACCCAGACTCAGAAAAACTGTCCCCCTACGAATGTGGATTCGACCCACTGGGATCTGCTCGCCTCCCTTTCTCAGTACGATTCTTCCTAGTAGCCATTTTATTCTTACTGTTCGACCTAGAAATCGCACTCCTTCTTCCACTCCCATGAGCCACACAACTAGAATCCCCAACTACCACCTTAACCTGAGCCTCTACCCTCATCCTCCTCCTTACACTAGGTCTGGCGTACGAATGAACTCAAGGAGGCCTAGAATGGGCCGAATAATAGAAAGTTAGTCTAACCAAGACAGTTGATTTCGACTCAACAGATTATAGTCCCCACCCTATAACTTTCTTTATGTCCTATCTTCACCTAAGCTTCTACGCAGCCTTCACTCTAAGCAGCCTGGGCCTGGCCTTCCACCGAACCCACCTAGTCTCCGCTCTACTATGTCTAGAGAGTATAATACTCTCAATATATGTAGCCCTAACCATATGACCCATTCAAATACAAGCCCCCTCCTTTACTCTCCTCCCAATCCTCATACTAACATTCTCTGCCTGTGAAGCAGGCACAGGACTAGCACTCCTGGTCGCCTCCACCCGCACCCACGGCTCAGACCATCTCCACAACTTTAACCTCCTACAATGCTAAAAGTAATCATCCCAACCTTTATACTCCTTCCCATAACATTTCTCTCCCCAAGCAAGCATCTATGAACTAACATCACCGCTCACAGCCTACTAATCGCAGCTATTAGCCTCCAGTGGTTTACCCCCACCTACTACCCTGGCAAAACTTCAACGCCGTGAGCCTATATCGATCAAATTTCCTCCCCACTTCTAGTGCTCTCATGCTGACTACTCCCCCTCATAATCATAGCTAGCCAAAACCACCTAGAACAAGAACCTGCCATCCGAAAACGCATCTTTGCTACAACCATCCTTCTAGCCCAACTGTTCATTCTCCTAGCTTTCTCAGCCTCAGAACTTCTGCTATTCTACATCGCCTTCGAGGCCACCCTCATCCCTACCCTAATTCTCATTACCCGATGAGGCAGCCAGCCAGAACGCTTAAATGCCGGCATTTACCTCCTATTTTACACGTTAGCTAGCTCACTTCCCCTTCTAATTGCCATCCTACACCTACAAAATCAAACTGGAACACTCTTCTTCCCTATCCTAAAGCTCTCCCAATCAACAGTAACCGCCTCCTGAACAGGACTCGCATCAAGCCTAGCCCTCTTACTAGCCTTCATAGTTAAAGCACCTCTATACGGCCTCCACCTATGACTCCCTAAAGCTCACGTTGAGGCCCCCATCGCCGGCTCAATACTACTAGCCGCCCTTCTCTTAAAGCTAGGAGGATACGGCATTATACGCATCACAGTGCTAGTAAACCCATCACTAAATAATCTCCACTACCCATTCATTACCCTAGCTCTATGAGGTGCACTAATAACCAGTGCCATTTGCCTACGACAACTTGACTTAAAATCATTAATCGCTTACTCATCTGTCAGTCACATGGGCTTAGTCGTAGCCGCAACCATAATCCAAACCCAATGAGCATTTTCAGGTGCAATAATCCTGATAATCGCCCACGGACTTACCTCGTCCATACTATTCTGCTTAGCCAACACCAATTACGAACGAACTCACAGCCGAATCCTTCTACTGACTCGAGGCCTCCAACCCCTCCTTCCCCTCATGGCTACCTGATGACTCCTAGCTAACTTAACAAACATAGCACTCCCTCCAACAATCAACCTCATGGCAGAACTCACTATCATAATTGCCCTCTTCAACTGATCCTCCCTCACAATTATCCTAACAGGTGCTGCCATCCTACTCACAGCCTCATATACCCTCTACATACTTACAACCACACAACGAGGCCCCCTCCCATCCCACATCACATCCATTCAAAACTCCTCCACCCGAGAGCACCTCCTCATAGCCCTGCACACAATCCCCATGATCCTCCTCATCCTCAAACCTGAGCTTATCGCAGGCATTCCCACATGCAAGTATAGTTTTAACCAAAACATTAGATTGTGATTCTAAAGATAGAAGTTAAATCCTTCTTACCTGCCGAGGGGAGGTTCAACCAGCAGGAACTGCTAACTCTTGCATCTGAGTCTAAAACCTCAGCCCCCTTACTTTCAAAGGATAATAGTAATCCAATGGTCTTAGGAGCCACACATCTTGGTGCAACTCCAAGTGAAAGTAATGGACCTACCACTAGTCCTTAACACACTCATACTCCTAACCCTAGCTACCCTCACCACTCCTATCATCTTCCCCCTGCTCTCAAACAGCCTCAAAAGCTCCCCAGCCATCATCACACGCACAGTGAAAACCTCTTTCCTGGTAAGCCTCGCACCCATAGCAATCTACATTCACTCTGGGACAGAAAGCCTTACCTCCCTCTGACAATGAAAATACATCATAAATTTTAAAATCCCAATCAGCCTAAAAATAGACTTTTACTCCCTCACATTCTTCCCAATCGCTCTCTTCGTGTCCTGATCCATCCTCCAATTCGCAACATGATATATAGCATCAGACCCCCACATCACAAAATTCTTCACCTATCTCCTACTCTTCCTAATTGCCATACTAATCCTAATCCTCGCTAACAACCTATTCATCCTCTTCATTGGATGAGAAGGAGTAGGAATCATATCCTTCCTCCTAATCAGCTGATGACACGGCCGAGCAGAAGCCAACACCGCCGCCCTCCAAGCCGTCCTGTACAACCGGGTAGGAGACGTAGGCCTTATTCTATGCATAGCATGGCTAGCCATCACAATAAACACCTGAGAAATCCACCAACTCACTTCCTCCTCACAAACCCCTACCCTCCCCCTCCTGGGCCTAATCCTAGCCGCAACAGGGAAATCCGCCCAATTCGGACTCCACCCGTGACTTCCAGCTGCCATAGAAGGCCCAACTCCTGTGTCCGCTCTACTCCACTCTAGCACCATGGTAGTTGCAGGCATTTTCCTGCTCATTCGTACACACCCCTTGTTCAACAACAACCAAACTGCTCTAACCCTCTGCTTGTGCCTTGGAGCCCTCTCCACACTATTTGCAGCCACGTGCGCTCTCACTCAAAACGATATTAAAAAGATCATTGCCTTCTCCACTTCAAGTCAACTAGGCTTAATAATAGTCACAATCGGCCTTAACCTCCCCCAACTAGCCTTTCTTCACATCTCAACTCATGCATTCTTCAAAGCCATATTGTTCCTATGCTCAGGCTCTATCATTCACAACCTAAACGGTGAACAAGATATTCGAAAAATAGGAGGCCTGCAAAAAATACTTCCAACAACCACTTCCTGCCTAACTATCGGAAACCTCGCCCTAATGGGTACCCCATTCCTCGCAGGTTTCTACTCAAAAGATCAAATCATCGAAAGCCTAAACACCTCCTACCTCAATGCCTGAGCCCTCCTACTCACTCTCCTAGCTACATCCTTCACCGCAGTATACACTATACGCATAACTATTCTAGTCCAATCCGGCTTCGTCCGAATCCCACCCCTAGTCCCAATAAACGAAAATAACCCTGCAGTAACCTCACCCATTACCCGACTCGCACTAGGAAGCATCACGGCAGGATTCCTCATCACCTCCTATATCCCCCCAACAACCACTCCACCCACAACCATACCCCTATACATCAAAGTCACAGCACTAGCAGTCACTATTTTAGGAATCGCCCTGGCCCTAGAGATCTCAAAAATATCCCAAACCCTAATCCTTACAAAACAAACCCGATTCTCTAACTTCTCTACATCCCTAGGTTACTTCAACCCATTAGTTCACCGCCTCAGTGTGTCAACCCTCTTAAACGGGGGCCAAAAAATTGCCTCCCACCTAGTAGACCTCTCATGATTTAAACTCCTAGGCCCAGAAGGACTAGCCAACTTACAAACAACAGCAGCCAAAACAGCTACCACATATCACTCCGGCCTAATCAAAGCCTACCTAGGGTCATTCGCCCTATCCACCCTTATCATCCTAGCGTCGGCATACAGACCCCCCCCCAATGGCACTCAATCTTCGTAAAAAACACCCCCTAATAAAAGTCGTAAACGACGCCCTAATTGACCTCCCTACACCATCAAATATCTCATCATGATGGAACTTCGGATCCCTTCTAGGCATCTGCCTAGTCACTCAAATCGTCACCGGCCTACTGCTAGCCACCCACTACACAGCAGATACATCCCTAGCCTTCGCCTCTGTCGCCCACATATGCCGAGACGTCCAATTCGGCTGACTAATCCGAAATCTGCACGCAAACGGAGCCTCCTTCTTCTTCATCTGTATCTACTTCCACATCGGCCGAGGATTTTACTACGGCTCTTACTTAAACAAAGAGACCTGAAACGTTGGAGTCCTCCTACTTCTAACCCTCATGGCCACTGCTTTCGTTGGTTATGTTCTGCCCTGAGGACAAATATCGTTCTGAGGAGCTACAGTTATTACCAACCTATTCTCAGCAATCCCATACATTGGCCAAACACTAGTAGAATGAGCCTGAGGCGGGTTCTCAGTAGACAACCCCACACTCACTCGATTCTTTGCCCTCCACTTCTTACTCCCTTTCGTCATTGCAGGCCTGACCCTAGTTCACCTAACCCTCCTACACGAATCAGGGTCAAACAACCCATTAGGAATTCCCTCAGACTGCGACAAAATCCCATTCCACCCATACTACACAATCAAAGACATTCTAGGATTTGCCCTAATACTTGCTCTGCTGGCCGGCCTAGCCCTATTTTCCCCCAACCAACTAGGTGACCCAGAAAACTTCACTCCAGCCAACCCCCTAGCTACACCACCACATATTAAACCAGAGTGATACTTCCTATTTGCATACNCAATCCTTCGATCCATCCCCAATAAACTAGGAGGCGTTCTAGCTCTAGCTGCCTCAGTCCTAGTCCTATTCCTCATGCCTCTCCTTCACACATCCAAACAACGTTCAATAACCTTCCGACCAATTTCACAGATCCTATTCTGAACCCTAGTCGCTAACCTCCTCATCCTAACCTGAGTCGGCAGCCAACCCGTTGAGCACCCATTCATCATCATTGGCCAACTAGCCTCACTCTCCTACTTCACCATCATCCTAATCCTCTTCCCCATTGCAGCACTGCTAGAGAACAAGTTACTCAAACTCTAGCCAACTCTAATAGTTTATAAAAACATTGGTCTTGTAAGCCAAAGATTGAAGACTTCACCTCTTCTTAGAGTTATAACACACCTAAATCTCCTCAGAAAGAAAGGAGTCAAACCTCTTCCACCAACTCCCAAAGCTGGCATTCTAATTAAACTACTTTCTGACTTTCCCCCCCCCCCTAAACGGCCCGGATCGCCCCCCGTGCTTCCCCCCCCCCCCTAAACGGCCCGGATCGCCCCCCGTGACAGCCCCCGTACAAGTTCTAGTACCACAAACAAAGTCAACAACAACCCTCATCCTCCAATTAAAAACAGCCCCGCCCCTCAAGAGTAAAATATAGCTACCCCACTAAAATCCGCCCGAACCCACGATAGGCCCCCATTATCCACAGTCCCACTATCCACTAATGACTCTAATAATCCACCCATAACAACCCCAATTACGACAACTAACCCCATCCCCACCCCGTATCCAACAACCCCTCAATCAGCCCAAGCCTCTGGATAAGGATCCGCTGCCAAAGCAACCGAATAAACAAACACCACCAGTATCCCCCCAAGATACACTATTACCAGAGCCAGAGACACAAAAGAAGCCCCCAAGCTCACCAATCACCCACACCCAGCAATCGACGCCATAACCAACCCTACGACCCCATAATAGGGGGAAGGGTTGGATGCGACTGCTAAACCCCCCAAAACGAAGCACGCACCTAAAAATAATACAAATTCTATCATAAGTTCCTACCCGGCTTTTCTCCGAGACCTACGGCCTGAAAAGCCGTTGTTATGTAATTTTAACTACAAGAACCCACCCCCCCCCNTTCCCCCCCCGTATTTTTTTCTTAATTTACGGGTTATGTAACTCTGCATTACATCCACCTCCACATCAGACATATACTGAAATGTAGGAAGCCCAACGCCATACGTATTGCCTTGCCACGAAAAGCCCAAACATTATCTCCAAATAGATGATGTGCAAACCATTCCATCCACCCAAACATTTTTGCTTCAGGTGCAACAGACCCAGGCGATTCTACCCCCAGCTAACTACAAGCGTCACTTAACCAGGAAACTGCTCAAACGTGCTCACCCCCCCCGGCGGAAACGGATAATGTCACGGCACACCTTTGCATGCTCGAGGTCATACCTTTCGCCCACCTCCTAGGAAATATTCCCTGCCAACCGCTTTCAAGAACTCACAAGCCAGAGGATATGGTTATCTATTAGTCGTGCTCCTCACGAGAACCGAGCTACTCGACGTCAGTGCTGCTTTCGGTTACTAGCTTCAAGGGCTTACTTTCCCCCTAAACCCCGCGCTCAACTTGCTCTTTTGCGCCACTGGTTGTAATTTCAGGGCCATAACTTGGTTCATTCCTTCCTACTTGCTCTTCACAGATACAAGTGGTCGGTTGCAAACTTCCTCCCTTTGTCTCGTAATCGCGGCATACCGACCTTCTACTCTTTTTTTCTTTTTGGGGTCTCTTCAATAAGCCCTTCAAGTGCGTAGCAGGTGATATCTTCCTCTTGACATGTCCATCACATGACCGGCGAACTATGTACCGCCCGCAGGCGCCTAACTCGCTATGGTTTGACGGATAACCTGTCGCAACTTTGCACTGATGCACTTTGACCACATTCATGGGACCCGCGCTTTATACCTCTTAAGTAGCAGATCAGTGAATGCTCGTCGGATATGTTTTTGTTATTTTCCTCTTCTAGGAATTGTTACCTAAACCCTCTAACCTTGCCAATTTTTTCTTTTTTGTTTGACAAATTTCGTTCGCTTTCAAAAACCATTAGCTATATCTCCCTACAATAATCAAATCATTTGTTGTTCATTTGATCACTGTTTGTTCTCCTCTGACTTTCACCCATTTAACTTCGATCATTTATCGTTAATTCATCTTTTATTCTTGACAAATTCATCACGCATTCAACAAACAATCGTATAATAAACTCCTAGCTATATCTAACCCCCAATAAACTAACCATTCAACAACATAAACAAACCTAAACCTTTATGCAAATCTAAAAACCAAACAAAAATACAATCAACTTCATATCATTCTTCCACTGACAAACACCCACCAAAT